AAAATAGGAATGACACTTGATATTATTAGAAATGCCCAGAAACTATCATATTCGTGAAGCAGAAACATAGACGTGCTCCTATGAGTGTGGAATATACCGAATTAGTCTATTCTAATTAGAATTGTCAATTCATCCATAACTGCTTAGTCGAAACAGCCATTTTGTTTGATCGAACTGCAAAGTTTTATTTGTTTGCTGTGGACCATGTCTCCTTTCAAGATTATCTAACGTCATCTCACTTATACTTACTTACTCTTATTTCGATTCTATTTAGATATGGTGTAGACATATCATACTCTTATACAAATCAAATCAATTTTCTCAATTTCACTTTACCTCTGCCTCGGATTGGATTCTCTATACAAATACAAATAAAAAAGGAATGAAAGAATATATTCAATATTCTAATTGAAAGAATATTCATAAACAAAATGAATAAAAGAATAAAAGAAAGATTCAATTAAATATTAAACATAAATGTTATGTGAAAATGGAAATAGTGAATTACTACAATCAAAGAAAAGAAGAGGCCCGGCTCATTTTTCTCTCTTTTTTCTTAGGGATTTAGAATATAGTCAGTAGTCAGATGAAGTCGAATGTCTCGGAATTTCCATCTCATTATGGTATATTATACTCGGTTGGCGTTCGTGTATTCTTTTTTTTTCTTACAATCTGTATAGAGGATCATTGCTTATATTGATTCGATATGGATACAGAAAGAGAATGCATCGACCAATTAGATTCTCTCTACTTATACTTATCCCAGATTTCTACTGAAATTTTATTCAATCCGTTGAATTGCGAGGAATCCTTATCTTATAGATAAGTTCTATATCCAAATTAGAGACTTTGGACCTGTACTACCCTGTGCCCTTACACCCCGAAACAATCAAGTTATTTAATTAGAGTTCAAAATCTTGAAAGAGCATTTCGGACCCATTTCTGGGGCGAAAGGTCGTGATTTGGAATCACTCGAAATACTTGTTGATGTAATAACATCAAGTAAGACCGACCAACGTAACGGGTTCGACTTCGTGACAAAAAAGGTTTTTTTGAAACAAACCTACAAAATGAGGCATAGTGAAGTGGTATAGTCGGCCGAATCGTAAATGATCTACAGAAGATACTTCGAATGGAATTCAATCGCGCGCCGTCGAACGATTCGACAGATCAACTTAGTCAAAAAAAAAAATAGAAGAGGGTGCAAACATTGATACATTTAGGACCAATTCATTATCTCTGAAACAACGAATTGGGGTTCTTGTTCCACCAAAAAGCGATGAGTTGGTGGATTCCTAACCCATCCAAGTTCAAATGGCCCCCAATCTTCTTGCAGAAAGATAAAGTCTGCATCAGTATAATTAATTGGAATGATGAGTAATTGGAGTAGATTGGAATACAAAAAAATAAGTCTTGTACAGAAACAGAAAAACGACCACTTGTTTTTTTGCCAGGCCGGGTATACGAAGAAAAGCCTATTGTACAATGTTTACAATGAAATTTCCCAAAAAGTTTCGTTTTTGAAACTTAGGCTTTTCCACAAATGCAAGAAAAAGAATAGGTATTAGATCCATATGACTTACTATTCGATTTGATTTGGTTGGGTCAGGTTGGAGTTTTTAGCCAGGCTCATGTTATGATTTTGTCTTCATAAATTTACTTGGGTATACCAAAGCAAAGGCGTATCACTAAATCTTTGATCATGGATAAGAAAAGAGTAAAAAGTCAGTCATTCATTCACACATAAAGATTAATGAAGAAGAATGGTTTTGTTTATCCGAAATTTGAAAATACCGATCCGATTGGATCCATTCATTGGAATAAATTAATGTTTTTATTTAGTTGGATTTTATGCCCCGAGGCGTCGATCTCCGTGAGCATGTGGGAATGTTTCAATTTCTATGGACCAATCAACCGTCCAGCCACAAGCATTAATTAGGAAATGAAAACTCTACAAAAATATATAGGGCTATACGGACTCGAACCGTAGACCTTCTCGGTAAAACAGATCAAACTTATTATTTTATTGATTGTCGAAATGATTCGAACTGTTTTAAAGACTCAACATGCATTTTTTTTGCATTGGGCTCTTTCATTAACTGATAGAAATATCAGTTAATCCACCATATTTTTTCTTGACAGGAAGATAATGAGATGGCTCCATGTGCTCTGATTCATTATTTTTATTATGATTCAGGAGCAATACCAAAGTGTTTCAAAGAGGAGTAACCTTGACGTAGGTCTGCCTCTGGCCTAGATCAACCTGACGAGTCTCTATCGCTACGCTCCAAGAGTCAAATATGATACTTCATACACCTTAAAGTTCATAGGGCGAAAAGAGGTTCTTTTGAGGTCCTTATACTCATATTCATTGTGCCTAGCATTGAATGGACTGGGTATTCACCTTATCAATTATCAAATCAATGGCGGGTTCTATTTGGCACCTGAATTGGTACCCAAATCGGACTGAACAAAATTTTTGTCATGCTATTGTTCCCCCGAATCTATGGAGTAAGACATCGATTTCTCGATAAGATCAATTCTGTTGATTGCACGATGGACCCCCTGAAAAAGCATTGGCGCACGTGTAAACGAGGTGCTCTACCTAACTGAGCTATAGCCCTTTTCTCCTTTCATAGATATCTTAACAACTAGATAATTTATTGTCAAGGTGGATATTTCATAATCCCACATGATAGCTCTCTGATCCGTTTCCTGCCAAGGATTGGTATTGCTTAGAAGTCATATTCGATCTATAATTAGAATCTCCGATGTGTCCTGCTTTTTCCATTTGATGATAAATAACCTACTTAACCCAGTGGTTAGAGTGTTGCTTTCATACGGCGGAAGTCATTGGTTCAAATCCAATAGTAGGTAGAACTTATTAGATACTGGAGTCAATGGTATCTAATAAGTTTTTCTACCCATCTTCTTTTTCTTTTTTAATTATTTCGCCTTAGATCTAGAAAAAATATAGAAATAGAACAGGGGTCCCTTTCGAATGAAGAAATAATAAAATATTGTTTCCGGATAGCTCAATTGGTCAAATTCGAACCAATTGCATCTTCGTTTGTTGCTTTGGGTAAATGCCCGAAAGAACCACTTGAAGTAATGAATCTTATTCTATTCAGTTATATTAAAAAAGGAAAAAAAGGATTCCCAAGTTCCTTCCGTCGTGTTGAGAATGAGAAAGCATTCATTCTTTAGTTCATTTCAAAAGACTTCAATTGGTACGCGCAAGAAATAGGCCAATTCAGCAGCTTTTTGTTCAATTTCTCGTGGGGTCAAATTCTCATCAGTACGAGTCAAGGGAATGACCCCCTGGCCTCTGATTTCCATATAAAGGACACGACGAGGATAAAGACCCTCTTTCACTTCCATTCTGATCGACTGGATATCTCTCATAAGGAATCGAAGGAAGATGCGACGATTTATTCCAGGAAATCCCCAACGAAAAATACACACTATTCCTTCTTTTCTATCGAAAAGATCATAACCACTACCTACATTCCACGAAATTGTGCACCACAAATAGGAACTAATAAACAGACCCGCGATCCCATAGAAAGACATCACAATCCCTTGGGGGAAAAAAAGAATTTGTTGTGAGGGGAATAAGGATATCAGATTCCTACCAAGATAACTAGAAGTTCCAACCAATAAGAATCCCAATGAACCTAAAAAAAGGATACAGGCCCAGCAGAAATTACTTGTTTTTCGAGACTCTGTTATAAGTTCTATCCATATACGTTCTGATTGCCAGTTCATATTAGATCCGGTTCCATTCTATTGGAATTCAGAGAAGAGAATGAGTCAAATTCATTCGACTTTACTTTATTTGTTTTGATACCGAAGTCACTCTCATCAACTAGCACCATGATGATGTAAACCATCAGGAGTAATTCATCGAATTGGTTAGATATAAAAAAATCACACCCCCCTTAGATGATCCGACTATGTATATCTACATAAATATAGATACATTGACTTTCAATTTCAGATATTCGCGGATCTAGTAAAAAAAGCGGTTCAGCTATGCCCGCATATAATATACAGGCATTTATCCATATATCACGGATCTGCGTGCATAACAATAACCGCTTTTTTTGTGCTCGGAGGGATCCACATGTCGTACCGTAACCTATTCTACTAATAAATATCTTTATTATAATCCAAGTCCAAGTGTTAAAGTAAATTGATGAGATTTGATCCCATCGGATCTAAAGAATCTTGTTTTTTTGGACATGAAGAAATAAAGAAGCCATTGCAATTGCCGGAAATACTAGGCCCACTAAAGGCACAAAAATCGAGGGGAAATTGAGATCTGTCATCGAATGGGTACCTCGATTTAATATTTGTACCTGTTATAAATAGATCTTATGATCAGTATATCTATTATAAGTAGAGAATAAGTGCAAGGAATATAGAACTAAATGAAATAAGTGTACCTATTCATTTTTCTACACGAAATAGATGTATGATAATCCGCTTTTTTATTAGTGCTCTACTTTATTGAATTGAAATTGAATTTTGATTCGACGGAAAGAAACCGTGTAGCTGAAATAACTCACTCAGAACACCTTTTAAAGGATTACGTGGTACAATTGAATCCAATAAGCCCTTATAGAATGAATACTCAGCCTCTTGTACACCTTCGGGTACTGTTATCTTCAATAATTCTTCAATTATTATTTTACCCGCAAAAGCGATGTAGGCAGTGGGTTCAGCAATAATGATATCTCCCAACATACCAAAACTGGCTGTCACTCCGCCGGTTGTGGGCGATGTAAGGATTGATATATAGAATAACTTTTGCTTTAATTGATAATCATATAAAGCCGAAGATATTTTAGCCATTTGCATCAAACTCAAAGTTCCTTCTTGCATGCGTGCTCCTCCAGAAGCACACACTATAATAAGAGGTAAAGATCCATTAGTAGCATACTCGATCAAACGGGTGATTTTTTCGCCTACTACGGATCCCATACTACCTCCTATGA